ATAAAAAAAATATATATTTGATTGAATTTCGCTCTTTTATGCTTACTATAACAGGTTATTTCGGTTTTTTACTAGCAGCTTTAACTATAGCTTCAGGCCTTTTTATTGGGCTGAGCAAGATACGACTTATTTGAAATTAATTGACTGAAGAATTCAAAAAGGAACTCTTTCGGTAGGATTCCATGTATTATATAGTTTCTTAACAGATCAATTGACGATTATTAGTCATTGAGATTCACGGGTAATTCCGATTAATATTTAGAGATAGATATTACCTCTCTTTTTCCCTTTCAAATCAAATAAAAAAAAATGATTGAAGTTTTTCTTTTTGGAATTGTCTTGGGTTTAATTCCTATTACTTTAGCTGGATTATTCGTAACTGCATTTTTACAATACAAACGTGGTGATCAGTTGGACTTTTGATTAATTAATATCTCTTGTCTCTTGACCCACCCCTTTTCTTTAATCCCCAGGATATCAAATTGAGATAGCTGCTTGCGTTAGTAAAGCTTTTTCAGCGTAATTTTTTTAACCTAACAAAAATGGAATCACGCTCTGTAGGACTTGAACCTACGACATTGGGTTTTGGAGACCCACGTTCTACCGAACTGAACTAAGAGCGCTTTCTTATCATAATAAGATTTCTTTTTTTTTAACCTAATACATCTTACATACATAATCTTTCATTTCATTTATAGTATGAAAAAATGAAAGATTATGTATGTCCAATTTCATCTTAATCGGTCTGATCCCTTGTTAATGCTCAGAGGAGAAGTCCTAGGTAGGGATGACAGGATTTGAACCTGTGACATTTTGTACCCAAAACAAACGCGCTACCAAGCTGCGCTACATCCCTTTCAATAGGTCTACAGTGTCATTGTAGAGAATTCCTGCCTTGTTTTCCATATCAGTTTTTTTTTTTCATTGATATATTCATTTATCTTGCCCTTTCTTCTTTTTGGTCTCATATCCTATACCACATATAATAAAAAAAGAAAATGCATTTTTTTTTGAAATGCTCAAGAAAAGGGCTTTTCTTTTTTTATTAAGAAAGGGCAAATATTTTCTACGGAATTGTTATCCATTTTAATTTGAATTAGGGATTCCGCGTACAAATCCAAGCGATCCTTAATGCAACTCCCTATGTATCTGATCATATATGTATTAGCCTTATGTATTACAATAGAATAAAGAAGGAGGATTTTCAATGCGAGATCTAAAAACATATTTATCTGTGGCACCGGTACTAAGTACTATATGGTTCGGCTCTTTAGCAGGTCTATTGATAGAGATTAATCGTTTATTCCCAGATGCGCTGACATTTCCTTTTTTTTCATTCTAGTTATTGACGTGGGCGGGTTTGAATAAGATTAGAGATATAATTCCATATCCAAAACTACATCTTACCTCCCTTTTTTCTCTTTTTTCCCTTTTTAGAATTCCAAGAAGGGATGAAAGAGAAAGAATAAAAGTCGATTCCATCACAACTAAAATAGGGTTAAGGTTTGAATCAAATTAATAGAGTGAAAAAAGAGAAGGCAATGCCAGTCTATGGCAATAGTATCATACACGATCCTTAATAAAATCTAATACAATTAGATTAGAAATATAGTTAATTGTATTACTTATTAATTACTATCTATTGATTGTAACGAAATCTTTCATAATTTGATTTCGTTCTAATTTTTTCTTTTTTTTGTCTTTAGATAAAAAATATAGAAGAGTTGAGTGAATCAAAAATCCAAAGGAGTTTCATGGCCAAGAGTAAAGATGTACGAGTAACGATTATTTTGGAATGTATCAGTTGTGTTCAAAATAGTGTTAATAAAGACTCAAGGGGTATTTCCAGATATATTACACAAAAGAATCGACACAATACACCTAGTCGATTGGAATTGAGAAAATTCTGCCCCTATTGTTCCAAACATACGACTCATGGGGAGATAAAAAAATAAACGGAACAGTCAAAATGACATATTATAATATATTATAATATCTAAAGATAGATTCTAATTTAAATAAACCCATATATAAACAAACCAAATCCTATTTTTTAATTCTAATTTATTTTAAATCCGACCGAAATAGGATTTCGGGAAAAGGAATAAACAAACCATGGATAAATCCAAGCGACCCTTTCTTAAATCGAAGCGATCTTTTCGTAGGCGTTTGCCCCCGATTCAATCGGGGGATCGAATTGATTATAGAAACATGAGTTTAATTAGTCGATTTATTAGTGAACAAGGAAAAATATTGTCACGACGGATAAATAAATTGACCTTGAAACAACAACGATTAATTACTATTGCTATAAAACAAGCTCGTATTTTATCTTTGTTACCTTTTCTTAATAACGAGAAACAGTTTGAAAGAACTGAGTCGACTGCTCAAACAATAGGTCTTAGAACTAGAAATAAATAGGTTTAGCTTACTTTTCAATCGCATCAAAATTCCAATTCGAACTAAAACTAGGTTGGTGTTGTGTTCGAAAAATAGGAAAATCCGGATTTGATTCGTGTGTCATAATAAAAAAAAGCAGCGGGGAAGAATAAATCATTTTTTATTTAATTCCTTTGTTCATTTTGACAACTTTATATTAATCTTATCCGATTTTCTCCTCTACCTTCCCGGAGTTGATTCTCCGGGGAATTCTATTCAAATTACTCCAATGGATCCAATATTTCATTGGAAATCATATAAAGACAATTCCTATTTAATATAGCTATTTGTGCAAGGATTTTACGATTTAGAAGCAATTGACTTTTGTACAGATCATTTATTAGTCTACTATAACTATAGGATACTCCTTTATTGCGAATTACTGCATTTATCCGAGTAATCCACAAACGACGAAAATCTCTCTTTTTCTTATCTCGATCGCGATGAGACGAAATTAAAGCTCGTATTTTCTGTTGAGTAATAGTTCGAGTAAGTCTTGAATGAGCCCCCCGAAAACTTGATGCAAATAAACGAATTTTGTTTCTACGTCTCCGAGCTATATATCCTCGTCTAATTCTAGTCATTGAATAAATGAAACTTTGATGAATAACTAATTGAGTTGCTGTCTGTCAGTTATTCTTTTTCCCCTTACTGATTTATTTATAACAAAACGGATTCTTCGGATATATAAAATAAAAATTCCAATGACTTTTGCTACTATAACCTTCCCAACCACAATTTTTTTCTTATTTCAAAGTGTACTGTCTAAAAATAAGAAATTGATTGATATCTAATATCAATAACATAGTAAAATAGATATATAGAGTAAATATAAAAAGAATAGAGTGGTTCCATCGTTTCTATGGTTACTTCTTAAACGGTGAGGTCCTCTCTATACACCGGAGCCCTTTCCTTCATTTAATGAATCTTCTTTTTTTTTTTTTTGGTAACTTGTATAGTTCACACCGTTGTGTGGCTCTACCCATGAATTATCCAGTAATAGGTCTTTCATAATGAGATCTACCTATACAGTAACGGTATTTAATTCTGAAGGTTAGCTAGGTAGCTGATCCTGTTAGGCCGTTCTTGGAAGTATAAAATTTCTTCTTCTTAAATAATAAATAGGATTTCCCCCGCTTAATGAATAACCATTTGTTACCAATGGGGAATTGCTTCTCAGCTTATTGGATTTGCACCAACGGAAACCATAAATTTCATACGCAATAGGGGAATAGAATAGATTTTAGCCAGTGAATGGAAAAATTGCATTTTATTCTATTTTATTTATTTATTGGTACTGATCATTCATACGGATTACTACTGGTTGTTATTGGTTCCTTTCTTTTGTTCCAGGCCCATGATCTGAACGAGTCGCACATACACCCTAGTACATGTTCCTCGGCGCTGAGGACATCCCCTAAGAGCGGGGGATTTCGTGACATTTCGTATTGGCTGTCTTGTGTTTCTAATAAGTTGTTTAATAGTTGGCATGCTGAATCGTATACAGACTGAGCTGGTTTAGATCGCTCCTAACCGGATGCTTATGCATTTTTTCTATTTAATAGAATATTAAAGAACCGGGTAAGACGATAAATCAAATCTCAATCAAATCGCGGATTTTTTTTTAATCCTTGCTATTTTCATTCAACTGCTACAAGATCCACAATTCCGTGAGCTTGGGCTTCTATTGCTGACATAAAAACATCCCGTTCCATGTCTTCGGATACAACCCAAAAAGATTTACCTGTTCGTTGGACATAAACCATTGTGATGGTTTCGCGCAGGTTCAGTAGTTCTTCCGCTTCCAGGATAAATTCTCCCGTTTGGGACTCATAAAAAGAACTCGCAGGTTGATGGATCATTACCCTGGTGATATAACATACAAAAGGGTTTCGACGAATGGGGTAAAGAGACTAACAAGAAAAAATCGAACCGTACAGGCATCTTTTGCGTATTGCATACGGCTCACGAATGGAATTTCCTAAGGATTTCTCATACCCAGATCGAAAAAAGGTCCAATTACCACCCTTCTTTTTGTAGGAATTCAAAATACTATGATGGTTCCGTTGCTTTATATATTTATTCCGTCTGTGATTCAGCAATCCCAAAGTTTCTTTTTGATCCGATCAAATAAAATACGGAAAAATGTTTCATAACCTAAATGTAAATATTCTTCAGAGCTTTTCGGTGTGAAAAAAGTTTGTGACACTGAGATTCCGATAGATCAAATCGGAAATACTAAGTATTTCATACTGCTCTTTCGATACATAATTGATTGTTTTGAGAAAAAATTTTATCATATCGAATTCGAAATGCCATGCTATTATTACTCAAAATTATTATTTCATATGGCGAAGGCATAGACTTCTTTTTTTATCTCAAATAAAAAACTCATTGGCGCCAAGCGTGAGGGAATGCTAGACGTTTGGTAATTTCTCCCCCGACCAGGACAAAGGATCCCATTGAAGCGGCTAATCCCATGCATATTGTATGTACATCTGGGGGCACAAATTGCATGGTATCATAAACCGCTATTCCGGGTATTACCCATCCACCGGGAGAGTTTATAAACACATAAAGCTCTCTGTTACGATCCTCTATAGTGAGATATACCATAAGACCAATAAGTTGATTCGAGAGCTCATTATTAACCTCTTGGCCTAAAAAAAGTAATCTTTCTCGATAAAGTCGGTTGATTAGGATAAAATTGTATCCCTTAGGAACCGTACATGCACCTTTTAATGCATACGGGTCAAAAGAATCATGAAAAAAAGACTCAATATATAGATTTCAGCTCCTGCTCTTTTTTAAAAAGAAAAAAGAAAGCAAAATCTTTCTAACGAAGGAGCTTTTTCTTCCATTTTTCATTATAAGAAAGAAAAGTTTGTAACCCTTTCACTAGAATTTCACTCTAATATCGAATAGAAAAAGATTCATTAAACTCGTTGATTTAACTTCTCCATTGATGTATTCTTTCATCGAGATCCACCCTCCATCACGATGTCATTTTCTTGTTCCTGCATGGGCCTCTTGAATTCTTTTAGGTTTATGCTCTACTCCAGGTAAAAAAGATAGGTCCGATTGTGATTTGCACATATAGGACAAATGTACCTACTACCATTTCTTTTTGCTACAAATTTTTGTTGAATCGATTTCATGTCTTCGGCCAAATTTTCGACGCATTCATCCTGTTTTACTCAATTGATTAACAGGTATCATTCCTATTTTTTAGTATTATAGGAAAAAAGAGAATTTCTAATGAGGTATCAATCAATAACCTAGTCAAATATATAATATGATAATACAAAATTTCGAATTAGAAATAGACGCAACAATCGTTGGTATATTACTAAGTTGGGTTTTTTCTAAACGGAGCCTGGATAATTTGATTGGTCCAATCAAGTCAACCATAAATTATTCTAATTGATAATGTTAATCTGGATTCCCCTAAAATGGATCTAATTTCACTTCACGCTCCAATTTTTTGATAATTTTTCTTGGGCGAATCAGAGGATATCTCGATCGGGGGAGAGAATGGGGAAATCCCATATGACCCAATATATCTGACAAGTCGCACTATATGTCAACCCAAGATGCATCTTCCTCTCCAGGACTTCGAAAAGGTACTTTTGGAACACCAATAGGCATTAAATGAAAAAAAAAATGAAGTAATCTATTTTACTTTGATGTGAAAACGTAATAGTAGATTTAGTTTATTGTCCTCATAATATTGGTCTTTAGCATATCGTATTTTATCTATAGATTGGAGAAGCTCTTTGATAAAGGAAGTCAAAATGACTAACGACAAATTATTAGAAATATACCCGTCGAATGATGAACAAGCAGGGATCCATTTGCTCATACAAAATGATTCAACCACCCATTGCGTATTGATACTTATCGGGTATAGAATAGATCTGCTTCTCTTTGTTCCTATAAACAGAATTGTTCCATTATTACCAATAGAATAGAACAAATAGTAATCCTTACTTCACGATAATTCACAGGTCCCTAGCATCATTTTTCCAATGCAATAAAGTTACATAGTGTCTATTTTTCTTTCATAAAGGGGTATTTCCATGGGTTTGCCTTGGTATCGTGTTCATACCGTCGTATTGAATGATCCTGGTCGGTTGCTTGCTGTCCATATAATGCATACGGCTCTGGTTGCTGGTTGGGCCGGTTCAATGGCGTTATATGAATTAGCAGTTTTTGATCCTTCTGACCCCGTTCTTGATCCAATGTGGAGACAAGGTATGTTTGTTATACCCTTCATGACGCGTTTAGGAATAACTAATTCATGGGGCGGTTGGAGTATTACAGGAGGAACTGTAACGAATCCGGGTATTTGGAGTTACGAAGGAGTGGCCGGGGCACATATTATGTTTTCGGGGTTGTGCTTCTTGGCAGCTATTTGGCATTGGGTATATTGGGATCTAGAAATATTTTCTGATGCACGTACAGGAAAACCTTCTTTGGATTTGCCCAAGATCTTTGGAATTCATTTATTTCTTTCAGGGGTGGCGTGCTTTGGTTTTGGCGTATTTCATGTAACAGGTTTGTATGGTCCTGGAATATGGGTGTCCGATCCTTATGGATTAACTGGAAAAGTACAATCTGTAAACCCAGCATGGGGCGTGGAAGGTTTTGATCCTTTTGTTCCGGGAGGAATAGCCTCTCATCATATTGCAGCAGGCACTTTGGGCATATTAGCGGGCCTATTCCATCTTAGTGTCCGTCCGCCCCAACGTCTATACAAAGGATTACGTATGGGTAATATTGAAACTGTCCTTTCCAGTAGTATCGCTGCTGTCTTTTTTGCTGCTTTTGTTGTTGCGGGAACTATGTGGTATGGTTCTGCAACTACTCCAATCGAATTATTTGGTCCTACTCGTTATCAATGGGATCAGGGATACTTTCAGCAAGAAATATATCGAAGAGTTAGTGCTGGGCTAGCCGAAAATCAAAGTTTAACAGAAGCTTGGTCTAAAATTCCTGAAAAATTAGCTTTTTATGATTACATCGGCAATAATCCGGCAAAAGGGGGATTATTCAGAGCAGGATCGATGGACAGTGGGGATGGAATAGCTGTTGGATGGTTAGGACACCCCATCTTTAGAGATAAAGAAGGACGTGAACTTTTTGTCCGTCGTATGCCTACTTTTTTTGAAACATTTCCCGTTGTTTTGGTAGATGGAGACGGAATTGTTAGAGCCGACGTTCCTTTTAGAAGGGCAGAATCGAAGTATAGTGTTGAACAAGTCGGTGTAACTGTTGAGTTCTATGGCGGCGAACTTAACGGGGTCAGTTACAGCGATCCCGCTACTGTGAAAAAATATGCGAGACGCGCTCAATTGGGTGAAATTTTTGAATTAGATCGTGCTACTTTGAAATCTGATGGTGTTTTTCGTAGCAGTCCACGAGGTTGGTTTACTTTTGGACATGCGTCGTTTGCTCTGCTATTCTTCTTCGGACACATTTGGCATGGTGCTAGAACCCTGTTTAGAGATGTTTTTGCGGGTATTGACCCAGATTTGGATTCGCAAGTCGAATTTGGAGCATTCCAAAAACTAGGAGATCCGACTACAAGAAAACAAGCCGTCTGATACAACATTGCTGGAATATCTTTTGCTTCTTTATTTTTTTTTACTTTTACCTAAGGTTAAGGTATTAGAGAAATCCTAATTTGAATCACTACCATTTGTTTGACTCTTGTTTTTTCTTTATCCGTTTATCCGGGAGATGATTCAAAATAAACAGGTATGAAAGTTATAATTGTAAACCACGATCGAACCTATGGAAGCATTGGTTTATACATTCCTCTTAGTCTCGACTCTCGGGATAATTTTTTTCGCGATCTTTTTTCGCGAACCACCGAAAGTTCCAACTAAGAAATGATTTTTCATTATCTCAATTGAAGTAATGAGCCCCCAGGGAGGCTCATTACTTCAATTAGTCTCCGTGTTCCTCAAATGGATCTCGTAGTTGTTGAGCGGGTTGCCCAAAAGCGGTATATAAGGCGTACCCAGTAAAACTTACAAGTAAACCAGATACAGAGATGGCGACTAGGGTTGCTGTTTCCATTATTATAGAATTTCAAGATCACAATGAATCTATGATAAGATTGTTTATTTACAACAGAATAGTATACAAAGTCAACAGATCTCAATTACTACAATAAGATTTATGGCTACACAAACCGTTGAGGAGAGCTCAAAAGCACGTCCAAAACAAACAGGTCTAGGGGGGTTGTTGAAACCGTTGAATTCGGAATATGGTAAAGTAGCTCCTGGATGGGGAACTACTCCTTTGATGGGTGTCGCAATGGCTCTTTTTGCAATATTCTTATCTATTATTTTGGAGATTTATAATTCTTCCGTTTTACTGGACGGAATTTCAATGAATTAGATCCACAAGAATCATTAAGTCTCGGCTTTTCACTCTAAAGTGACTAATTTAGGGCTCAGATTTCTACCCCATTCTATTTTGGTAGTTCGACCGCGGAATTTTTTTGTTTCTGTATTTCCGGAATATGAGTGTGTGACTTGTTAGAATTGATCCTAGTGCTAGTACAGAGAACCGATCTGTCATCTTGATAAAGATAGGTTTTTACCTCGTCGGATATTTATTCGAGTATTTGAAACACGAAATATATGAAATAAATCATGAAATAGTGGAACTATGATTTATATTGAATAGTTAGACCCCGTGGCCGGACTCCAAACCTTTTTCAAAGAATAAGAAGCTAGCAAATTCGAAATTAAAAGCTTTTTCTTCTTTGAAACTCCTGTTTATGCTTATTTTAAGCATAAGCAAAGAACAAAAGTTTCTTTGCTTTGGATTTTGAGTCATTATTATATTATCGATATCGATTATCGATTCATTAAATAAGTGATGATCCAATGGTTCTTACTCAGAGAAGCTTTGGGCGAAACTTTAAGTTTTTCTTGAGAATCATAATCATCGGGGGTGTAGTATGAATCTGAGGTTTTAATTAATTCATAGGGTCTTAACAAGATAATTCCTATCAAAAACAAAAGCTGAATTACATACAAATCAAAATAATAATAAAAGAAAAATAAATATAGGGAACGAGAAGATTCAAGAGGCCTTTAACGATCACCATAAAGACAAATGAGCCAACTTGATGTTTTGGCACTATCACCATAAAGAAGAGTTGTCGGATTTTTTTATTCTTTCGTCTCGTCAAAGAAGATTGAATCAAAAAAGAAAGTAAGAAGTTTCCAACTTTCTATTACATACCCGTTGCAATCAGCCTTTGTGTGCTTTTGCTTGAGCTGTACGAGATGAAATTCTCCTATACGGTTCTCGGAGGGGGAGTCCTCTTCTCTTGGTTTACCTATCTCAATAAAGTGTATGATTGGTTCGAAGAACGTCTCGAGATTCAGGCGATTGCAGATGATATAACTAGTAAATACGTTCCTCCCCATGTCAACATATTTTATTGTCTAGGAGGAATTACGCTTACCTGTTTTTTAGTACAAGTAGCTACAGGATTTGCTATGACTTTTTACTACCGTCCGACTGTTACTGAGGCTTT